TTTAGTAAAAATCTAAGAGGCTTAAACTCTTCGCATTAGACGTTTATGCTATACTAAAGGTTGGTTAATTATGGCTCACCTGCAAAGAAAGCACTTTCCATCCCTCCTAAAAAATTGTATAAGCAAAATAATGCATAAAATTTAGAATTTTAAGAATAATATACAATAAAATGAAAAAGTATAGGTTAATCCTAACAGACCCGCTTATAAAAATAACAAAATCGTCCCTGTTATCATTACCTACACCTTCCTCTATCTCCTTCATATGAAACATAGGCTTTCTCCTAGGAATAGTCCTCATACTACAGATTATTACTGGGCTCCTTCTGTCTATAAACTACGTGCCTCACACAACCCTAGCTTTTGACTCTGTAATACACATTATGCGAGATATTGACGGGGGGTGGGCTAGGCGGTACATCCACATAAATGGTGCCTCCTTATTCTTCGCCCTAATATACTCCCACCTATGCCGGGGAATCTACTTCAACTCTCCCTCAAAAGTACCTATAGTATGGGCCTCAGGAGTGGTTATTCTGCTAGCCTCCATAGGGGCAGCCTTCGTCGGGTATGTGCTACCCTGAGGACAAATATCTTTTTGGGGTGCTACAGTAATCACAAGGATGCTGTCTGCCATCCCTTACATTGGCCCTGAAATTATACAGTGGTTGTGGGGAAACTTTTCTGTCTCCCAACCAACCTTAAACCGATTCTTCTCCCTTCACTTCTTAATCCCAATCTTAATCGCAGCTTTGGCTATGGTCCATCTAATTATACTGCATAAAACAGGATCCTCAAACCCCCTAGGGAGTAACCCAGACTTAGATAAAATAAGGTTCTTTCCGTACTTTGCCGTAAAGGATTGTACCCCTCTGCTAGCTATCTTTCTAATTCTCAGAGTAATAATTAGGCTATCTCCCAACATGTTAGGAGACGTAGAAAACTTCAATAAAGCAAGAATCACAACGACTCCTCCGCACATCCAACCAGAGTGATATTTTCTATTCGCTTATGCAATTCTGCGTTCCATCCCTTCAAAACTTGGGGGGGTTATCGCAATAGCAATGGCTATCCTATTCTTCCTCACCTTATGTTTTAAGTCTTCTAATAAACTTATTAAAAAATTCCAACCAACAAAAAAATTAATCTTTTGATCTTTCGTAGCCGTAGGCCTACTTCTTACATGAATCGGTGCTAACCCTGTAGAAGACCCTTACACTCTTATCGGTAAAATTCTCACCCTTGTATATTTCAGTATATTCTCAATTCTCTAAGCCCCCATAGTTTAAAAGAACATAACCTTTTCAAGGTTAAGGGGTAGGGGGTATAAAAGGCTTACTTTTTTTATCAACTACTATAATAGTCTCCTCAAGCTCTCTTATAGTTGTATGGGCCTCCTTAGAACTAAACGCACTATGTATATGTTTCATAATTTCAAAAGAAATAAAAAAAAATAAGGAAAAGATAGACCCAGCTGCAATATATTTCTTGATTCAATCCGTAGCCTCTATTATCCTTCTTTGGTCTCTAGGGACAAACTCCAATTTATGGGCACAAATAACAGCAGCTATGATAATCCTTATAAAGATAGGAGGATGGCCCCTTCATACTTGGTATCTAAAAGTCATCCCAAGCCTAAGTTTTGATGATAATTCAATAAAGCTAGTGATAACTTGACAAAAGGTCGGACCTCTATTCCTCATACTAATATTACCCTCAGAAAACATTGTACTAGTGGCAGCACTAGCCACTCTAGTGGGCCCAACTCTTAGTTTATCAGGCCTACTGAAAATAAAACCTCTAATAACCCTCTCTTCAGTGTCTAACTCAGGGTGAATGATCTTAAGGTTGATCTGCTCTCCTGAGACCATACTAACATTTTTATTCCTATATTCCTCCAGACTAGTCATAAGATTAAATTTCCTCTGTAACAACATAAGAAAAGAAAAGATTACACGAAAGAACTTTTTTGAAGCTACCACAATCCTAGGTAACATAGGGGGACTCCCTCCTTTAATAATCTTTTCTGCTAAAGTTTTAGTAATCAATAAAATAGTGCAGAGCCATATGTCCAACACAATTATAGTAGTAATAATATTTATCTCCTGCGCTTTTTTGTACTTCTACTGCTGAGCCCTGAGAACTATAGTCATGGTAAACCCTGAGAAATCACAAAACTTATACAAAGAAAACCCCCACGCATCCAAAATAATCTTTTTTTTGAGAGCCCTCTCACTAACAACATTATTATTAGGCTCCACCGGATAGGGTACACCTTGATAGGGTGTAATATTAAAAGCCTATAAGGAAAAGTGTTCATGCACATAGACCTTTGAAGTCTAAAGTTCTCCCTTAAACAGAAAAAGAAAACAAGGTAAACTTCGAGACTTCTAATCTCTTTCTTCCACCCGGATTACCTTTATCCATATATTATATATTATATAATTAGGTTATGGAAACCCGAAGGGTTTCCTTTATTAATATAACCTAATTATATAACCCATCAGGGATGATTATATAGTCTACCTATAAGACTATACACCTAAATATATTTAGGTGTATAGTCTTATAGGTAGACTATATACCTTCATATATTTATACATATATATTTAGAGTACACCTATACATAGTAAATAGGTGTATGATAATTATATATATATATATATTAACATATATAATAATTAGTATATGCATATACATTATATTGTATAACTACAGTATTATAATATAATACTAAAGTTATATAATATAAAGTATATGCTATATACTTTTGTATATAAAAGACTTATGGCTTTAAGGTCACCTAAGTATTTTACCTTTAGTTAGGCAACGTTCGTATAGGGGTAGTGTGTAGGCTATGTTGTAGAGTATCACTTTCTTTATAGTGTTACACTTAAGAGGAGTATCCTATACACACTATACCTAGTGATGTTATCTACATGGGGGGTAGGGGAGTGTAGACTTTTCACTGACCTCTATTTTTGTTAAGGTCAGGGTTAAACCCTTCGTTCTTCTTTGTCCACACCCCCCTACCCCCCATGTAGATAACATCACTAGGTATAGTGTGTATAGGATACTCCACTTAAGTGTAACACTATAAAGAAAGTGATACTCTACAACATAGCCTACACACTACCCCTATACGTCTGCTGCCTAACCAAAGGTAAAATATTTAGGTGTCCAAAGCCGTAAGTCTATATACATATTATATACATATAAGAGTTCATTGAAAATAATGCTTGGCAACCTTTAGCCCCTTCAAAGCTAATGCCCATCTGGACTGTAAGCATAGCTACTGAACATTAAAATAAATATGAAAACCACTACTACTATTCTCCTAAGAGTATAATGATTGTACAAAGTTCAAGAACTGTTAAACTTCCTGTATAGTAAAGACACTCCCTTACCCCCGAGGCACTCACCCCAGGTGAATTCTTTTTTCCAAGTGAATAACCGTATGATAGAAGATGCGCCTGATGAAGAGATAGCCCTTAAGAACCCAATACTCATAAAAAAATTTTTTCAGTAAAAAGATTTTACCTCTATGAGGAAAAGTAACACCCCCAACCTCATAACTACGGCCCCTATGCTCAAATCTCAGAAAGAAAAGACACTAGGAGGGAAAAAATTAAAAGAAAAAAAGTTCCCGAGGCACACACAACTCGTGTACAACAATATTACAGGTAAATAAAAAGACAAACCCTCGGAATAACTAAGAGTTGTCCTAAAAGTAGGGTTCCCTAAGAACCCAAGGTATAGCAGACGTAGGCTGTAAGATACAGTAAAGCCACAAGAGATGAGAAAGACTAGACACACCCTCCTCCTATAAGAAAAAGTTAAGGTACCAAGTAAATAGTCCTTACTGTAAAACCCTATAGTAAAAGGAAAACCTATAAGACTCAAACACCTTGCACTAAAAAATATCTTTGACAAAAAAGAATCCCTAAACCTTCCAAAGTTTCGAGAGTCCTGGTCCCCTAGAACCAAATGTATCAGTCTACCTGTACTTAAAAAAAGCATTCTCTTAAAGAAAGCGTGGAACACTATATGAAAGTAGCAAATTTCTCAAAACCCTATCGACAAAGAAAAAAGCATAAACCCTAACTGACTCAGAGTTGACATAGCAACAATCTTTTTAAAGTCCAATTCTAAATTAGCCCTAACCCCCGCTAATAACATCGTGCCTAAAGAAATAACAATCAATACTGGAAACACCTCCTCAAGAAGACAGTTAAACCGAATCAAAAGAAACACCCCAGCTGTGACTAAAGTAGAAGAGTGCACTAAAGAAGAAACAGGTGTGGGGGCAGCTATAGCAGCTGGTAACCAAGAAGAAAAAGGTAGCTGGGCTCTTTTAGTAATAGCCCCAAAGACAATCACAAGACAAAAAAATAAAACTGTCTCATATTGCAAAAATTCAATAGTACCTCAACCACAGTAGAAAATAAAGGCAAATCTCAAGATAAACAAGCAATCCCCCACTCGGTTGGAAAAAACAGTGATCAAACCTGAGTCTAAGGACCTAGCATTATTATAATAAATTACAAGAAGAAACGAGACCAAACCTAAGCCATCCCACCCAAGTATAACAGTAACCCAAGAGGATGAAAACACAAGAAAAAATATAGAGACCACAAAAAGTATTAAAAGCAAAAAAAATCGTCTGTTGTTTCTACTCTCATCCCCCATGGAAGAGTTTATGTAAAACCCCCTGTACATAAAAACAACCGAAGTGATTAAAGAAACCACACAAAAGTAAATAACAGAAACATAATCAAAAGAAAATCTTAGGGATAAGTCATAAGAACTAAAAGGAGAACAAAAATCAACAACATACCCAGAGTACCCTATCATAAGCATAGAAAGAATCCCCATAGAGACAGAAATAAACAAAAAAGAAAAAGAAAAAATAACATGAATGACTAGCATAACTCTCTAACTCCACAAGTTAACGTTTTCATGTAAACTAACTAGTCACACAAAAAAGACGATAGGGTAACATAAAACAAACCTCACATGAGTTAGACCCACCAACCTTGTCTTAATTGAAAGGGAAGAAAACTTAATAAGCAAAGGCTCTCCATGGGAGGGCATCACATAGCAAAAAATACAGTACACCCCAGTAAAAAAACACAATAAACAAACAAGCACAAAATCTAAAAGATGTAAAAATCCCATTGAACCTAAAATCATTACTTCTGAATAAAAGGATATAAAAGGTGGAACCCTTAAATTTAAGCTACAACAGAAAAATCACCACATGCAAAAAATAGGACAGCTTAAAAGGACTCCTTTTAAAATTAGGATACTACGAGAAGATATTAAAGAGTAAATATGAGTCATAAGATAGAACATAAGAGGAGAGATAAAGCCATGAGCTACTATTATCATCAAAGCCCCATAATAACCCCAATCAGATAACCTCATCAAACCTAAAAATATGACCCTTATATGCACTACAGAAGAGTAAGCAATCAACACCTTTAAGTCACTTTGACGACTACACAGCAAGCAAGTGATGAAACCACCATACAGGCCCACATAAAACAAGACGTTCCAGAATAAAGAACTAGAAAACCTGTCAACCAACATCAAAGGAAAAAACCGAATCAACCCATAGCCACCCAACTTTAAAAGAATGCCTGCTAAAATTATAGAGCCAGAAACAGGGGCCTCCACATGGGCCTTAGGGAGCCACAGATGGACTCCATACAACGGTAGTTTTACAATAAACACTATAACTATAAAAAACCATAACCATCTAAAGTTGGGTTGAAAAGACAAACTAAAGAAAGTCATAAGACCTCCTACTCTATGCCTTAATTCAACCAGCATGGCTAAAAAAGGAAAAGAAAACACCATAGTGTAAAAAAACATATAAAAAGAAGCTTGTAGGCGTTCCGGACTCACCCCCCAACCCATAAGGAAAACAAATATAAAAATAAAAACAATTTCAAAAGAAATGTAAAAGCCTAGGAATCTAACAGTCAAAAACCTAACATAAGTAAAAAAAAGTATAGCAAAGATTACTAGAGAGGCTAGTCAAGCACTGCCTATAACTATGCCTGATAACCTGTACACCCATAAAGTTACAAAAACAAGAACAATAGAAAGGTTGTCCCATAAAAAAACTCCATCAAACTGGCCTCCTATGCCTATAAAAAGTAAAAATGTTCTAACCAAAGGAACAACCCAACACACAAAGATCAGGTCTACTCCAACAAAAAAACTACTTACCAACAACAGACTCCCTAATAACATTTTACATTGAAAAAGACATTAAATGAAGACTTCCTTTAGAACGCCTAGATGAGACCAAAAGACAAACCCCGTAAGCACCCATACATACCCCAACTAGCAAGAATATTAAGCACATAAACCAAGAACCCCTCAATAGTAAAAACCTAAAAAAGATTAATAATACTATAAACTCAACTACAAGTAAAACAATCAAAAAATGAGAAGAAGAATATAGTAAGATCAAAAATACCATAAAACCCATCAGTAACCTTAACATTTACCCACATCCTTTCTAGTTTATTATAAAACACTGATTTTGTAAATCAAAAAAATACAAAGGAATGTTCCTCACATTACTGTGTGTAGTCGCTCTGATAATAACTGCCTCCTCACCAATAAAACTAGCCTTTACACTAACAGTAAGATCTTTAGGGGTAAGAACTCTAGTCTATATAAGTACTGCTAGAGTGTTTCCCCCCAGAGCTTTAGTAATTTCATTTTCCTCCGGGATAATAATCTTGTTTTGTTACTCTAGTACTATGACCAGGTACGAAAGAAAAACAACACCCAACATTTTATCTTCTACCCTGTGCTTATTAGCTTGTCCAGCTCTGCTAGTGTCAAGAAATAGGATACTAAGAAGACCCATAAAAAAATGTGTTATAGAACTCAATACCCCCCTACTCTTAGGGATGATAGGGTTGATCCTTTGTTGTATAGTAGCCATTAATATATCAGTAATAGACCCAACTAAACAATTGATAAACTCATACTAAGTAAATATAAAGAAGTTATCTTTCATAAAACTTTACTATGTTAATAATTGAACTACTCTTAAGCTGCGTAGGAGTTTTGTTAAGAATCGCTTTCTTCACACTAGTGGAGCGAAAAATTATGGGACTCATGCACTACCGAAAAGGACCTAACAAGGTCATCTTAAGTGGAGTCTCCCAGCCAATCTCAGACGCTGCAAAACTTCTAACTAAAGAAAATGTTAACTACTCTCATAATAAAATAAGAATGTACACCATAGGCCCTTGCGTGAGACTAATAGTAATACTTTTATGCTGGGGAGCTTATAGCCACACCTACGGGGGAATCAGGAGAACCCTGAAAATCTTGGTAGTAGTCTCAATTATAAGTTTAAGAGCGTACGGCTTAATCTTCATAAGATGAGGGTCAAACTCCAAATATGCCCTACTAGGGGGTTACCGCTCCATTGCACAGCTCATTTCTTACGAAGTGTGTCTAATCCTCTTTATATTGGTAATACTATACACAGCAGGTAGTTACCATTTCACCTCCCTTTCACTAGTGCAACAGAACTACTGATTCGGGGTAGCAAGGCTACCCTTACTCCTTACGTGAATGTTACTTTGTATAGCTGAGTCAAACCGAACCCCCTTTGACCTCTCTGAAGGAGAGTCTGAACTAGTATCAGGGTTCAACGTAGAGTATGGGGCTGGTTTATTTGCCTTCATTTTCATTAGAGAATACGGGATAATCCTTTTATTAAGATTTATCACAACCATGCTATTTCTAGGGGCAAGGGTTATCCTATTAAAGACAATAATAATCAGAATAGTATTCATTTGGGTACGTTGCTCATTCCCTCGAGTTCGGTGGGACATACTCATAATGACCGCATGAAAACTAATCCTCCCCTTTAGGGTAAGAGCTCTAACCTTGGGGTTAATCTTATAAGTAAAGTATTTGGTTAAGCAAGCAAGCATGCTTCTAAATACTTAAAGTTAGGGGCCCCCCTACCCCCCAAAAAGCTTAACATTCTACGTTTTGAAGACGTAAGGTTTATCTTAACCTAAAGCTATACCCCAAAATTAAAAAGAACCTCTCGACCAGCAGGTCCTTTCGTACTGAACTGGGCTTGTCTTAAAGCCTTAGATAAAATCCAGTCTGGCTCACGCCGACTTTAACTCAGATCATGTAAGGGTTTAATGGATGAACAATCCAACTTTTAAAGTATCTTCACCTAAAAGTAACCTTAATCCAACATCGAGGTCCCAAACTACCTTATTAATAACATCTAAAAAAAGCAATTAAGCTGTTATCCCTAGAGTATTTCTCCATCTATCTTTAGTAAAAGTTCAAAAAATTAAAAAACTAATAATGTTAAGATTTAACTATTGCCCCAATCAAATAAAAAATAACTGTTTATAAAAATTCTAGGGTCTTTTTGTCTTAAGGTTAAGTCTGTTATTTTCAACAGAAATATAATTTCCCAAAAAGCTTTAATATACCCCCAAATCCTTCATTCATACCCGTTACTAATTAAGTAACTAATGACTTCGCTACCTTAGTGTGAATAACCACAGCCATTTAGGAATTTACCCACAGGGCAGAAGACACCATAAACAATATAGCTAAGATTTTAATAAACATGTTGGGGGTAAAATAGTAAATTTTTAGAATTTTAGAGTATAAATTTCATAAACCCAACACTTAGGGCTTAAACAAAGTACTAATATTTTAATTCACTTATACACTAAATCAAGCTGTAACCCCAATCATCTAAGGAATTTTGTTAAAACACACCCACCTACTACTAAGGAAAAATAAAAAAAATCCTACAAAAAGAGAAATTGTTAAGGCTTACCCTTAAGATTTTCATAAACTAGATATCCCTCAGGACGAAAGCGTATCACCCCTTCCTAAGGTTTAAAATAAATTCAACAAGAAACAACCTTAGAAAGATCCCCAAGCATCTAAAAAATGTAATGACACAATCTTCTAAAACCCCTTGTACAAAAGGTAACCCCCAAGTGAAAATTTACCCTTTACAGGAAAAACAAAATCAATAAAAACCAAGCTACAACTAGTTAAAATTCTATCACAATAAAAACTCAAAGGGTTGCAAAAATCTTTGTTGTAAGCAAAGAAATAAAACCCTAAACAAGAAGCACCTTCCAGTACTTCTACTTTGTTACGACTTATCTATCAAAAGAGTGACGGGCGATATGTGCTTCCGCTAAAATTTTCACCAACTTCAAATTTTATAAAAAGTTTACTAACAAATCCAATTTTCAAAATGTCAAAAAATCTTTCCAAAATAAGTAGCTCATAACACTCCACTCTATGCTCTACACATTGACCTGAATTTATATAATAAATATATTTGGTAATAAAATCTAATTTAAAGCTAAACAGCCGTACATAAAAATAAAAGTGGTAAACTTAAAAGAGGGGTATCGATTTAAATCTACAAGCTCCTCTGTAAAAATAACGAACCGCCAGAATAATTAAGTTTGCTGAGCATCAGTTACTACTTTAATGTAACCTCAGAGTAATAGGGTATCTAATCCTAGTCCTACAACCGATTACAACCTTCGAAACACAATTAACAAACTTTAAATTTCACCCACCAAGTTATAAAAACACAAAAATCCTAAGAAAATACTAAATTTTATAGAAAGAGTATGACCGCGGATGCTGGCACAAATCTAATCCCCTACCCCCTGTAACAAGTTTTGTACAAATCCAACCATTAGAAACCCTTAATCTTTAGCCCTATAAAGTAAACCTTTAATAAAATAAAAACTTCAAGCAAATTACCAAAATCACCCTTCTCCTTAACAAAGAGACATCACACAATGACTAAATTTGGTTGTGTAAAATGCCTAAGGCTTGTTATGTTTAAAAGACACAAAGATTACATATCTTAATTTCACGACGACACACAAAAAAGAGTTTACAGCCCTTTACACTATCATCTGCAAAAATCAAGGGTAAGTTCTGCAACCCCCAAAGCCGCAATCTTACATAGAATAACCCTAGAGTACACTTCTCCACAGTTACAGCAACATTAGGTTGCAAACCTAAGAATAAAGGAGAAGCTTTTAGGTTTACCCTAAATTAACTTTCAAAGTTAAAAAATTAAAAGCTTGGACAATTAAAATCTAGAGATTATGAGCCCCTAAGCTTTAAGCTTTAAATTATCCTGTAAGAAGCATGTTAGCCTTTTAAAAACTAGGTCGAAACTAGTGTACTAAGCTAATCTAAAGGTTTATACTCACACCAAAACCCCCTTTGCTCACTCATACAAGGTGGAGACCAAGATTAAGGTTAGCACTAGCCACATTAATCTACTAGAGAAATAAGATAGTCTAGTAACTAGAGGCAAAAGACACACCAAAAGAATCTCCACATCAAATAACAAAAATATTAGTGAGATAATAAAAAAGGACACCCTAAAAGGAGGCCTAAAAGGCCTTAAAGACAAAAACCCACATTCAAAAGGAGAGCTCTTACTATGCCTACTAAAAGTTTTCGAATAACTTAAATAATAAGTTAAGACCAATAAAAGTAAAACAATCCTCCCTATAAACAACATAAATAGTAAGACTTTCAAACTCTTCAAAACATTCTAATTGGAAATTAGATATACTCACTTATACTAAAAGAGCAGTTAACTAACAACCTCACCAGTAAAACACTAAGTAAAGAAAAAATCACACTACATCCACAAAATGCCAGTACCACACGGAACATTCATAGCCAGCAGAATGATAAGGACTAATGAACAAGTTAGAAAATCGAAAAAAGCAGATAATCAAAAGAACTCTCCCAATAATCACGTGTAACCCATGAAACCCTGTGCCCATAAAGTATACAGAAGAGTAAGAAGAACAAGAAAAGGTAAAAGCGGCTACGTAATATTCTAACAGTTGAAGACTAGTAAAAGTACCCCCTAATACCACTGTAATGAATAAAGCCATAGAACTAACATTAAAGTTGCCTTCTTCTATAGCATGGTGAGACCAGGTGACTCTGACCCCAGAAGAAACTAAAAGCACTGTATTCAAAAATGGGATACCCTTAGGATCAAAAGGTGTCACACCTAAAGGAGGCCATAGCCCCCCCAGCTCCACTGCAGGAGCTTCAGCTAAATGAAGATACCCTCAAAATATTCCTAGAAAGAAAAAACATTCTGACAAGATAAAAAAGATCATACCAAGCTTAAAGCCCCCAAAAACTTCTGAGTTATGGGCCCCCTCATAGCAACCCTCTCGATGGACGTCTCGTCCTCAAAAATAAGAAGAGATCAAAATAAAAAGCAAAGAAAATAAAAAAGGTAAAACGTTAAAACACCGGACTATAATAATTACCCTAAGACCAAACCTTATTACTCTTAAAGAAGTAATTAAAGGTCAAGGACTCAGCTCCACCAAATGAAATGGGTTATACTTTTTCATTTTATCAAAACTAAGAATGATGCACTTCTGACATATACAATAGCAGTAAAGTAGAAAACACATAGGCCTGAATGACTGACACACCCAACTCCATTACAACCAGAAGAATCTCCAAAGAAGAACCAAGAAGTATAACCCTAAAAGGCATGGTCAAAAGGGCCCCCCCAATAAGAGACATAAGTAGATGACCAGCCATCATATTTGCAGTTAACCGGAAAGTCAAGGCTAAAGGGCGAATAAAATTTCTAACTACTTCTACCAACACCATAAAACTAATCAAAGCTAAAGGAGTCCCCGTAGGGATCAGATGGCTTAAAAAAGATTTTAACTGGTTAAATCATCTAAAAAAGATAATAGCTAACCAAAAGCTAAAAGAATAAGGTAAAGTAACTAGCATATGGGAAGTAACTGAAAAAATATGAGGGAATAAAGCCAAAAAATTAAACAAACCCACCACAAGAAAAACAGATCTAATAAACAAATATGAACCTTTTACAGTAAAACTAAGGCTATGATCAACTTCCTTTTGAAAAGAAGAAAACCCCAAAGAGAATAAAACAGAGACTAACCCCCTAACCCAGTACAAAGAAGGAATCAAAAGTAAAACAAACAAACAAGTAAGTCAAGAAAAAGAAAATAAACTTAAAGAGGGGTCAAAAATAGAAAAAAGATTAGTTATCATTTTATCTATCAAAGTAACAAGAGCCTGGAAGGCTTAACTACTGACAAAGGCAAGACCCGATCCCTAGGATTAGAGGAGATAAATAAAGAAACACTAAATACTCTAACAAAAACCAAAAGAAAGACAAACACTCAAGGTAGGGGTATTATTTGTGGTAGGATTAAGCCATAACTCACAACCTTGACAAGGTTGTATTACTATTAACTGAAGCTTAAGTTAAACCCTAAACCTAGATAAATCTAACAGGTCCAAGAGATAGTATGTAGAGACCCTATCAAACTCCGCAAGACTACACACCTTTACAGAGATAGGTATAAAAGAATGGTTAGACCCACAAATTTCAGAACATTGGCCAAAAAAAGAACCCAAACGAACCGGGTTAGCAAAAAGCTGATTGATACGACCTGGCAAAGCATCCACCTTAAGACCTAAAGAAGGGACCGCAAAAGAATGGATAACATCTGTAGAAGAAATTATAAAACGTAAAGTAGTGTTTACAGGAAGGTACAGATCTGAACTCCTACCCAACAAACGAGGAAAATCCCTACTTAACTCATGAGGCTCCATAAAAGAGTCATATTCATACAATGAGTGTACGTCCCCCCCTTTTACACAATAGGAAAATCCGTTTAATAAGGGACACACATAAGTCCAATACCACTGATGAGCCACGACTTTAAAAGTCAAAGAAGGTGATTTAATATCTTCTCTTATGTACAAGATACTTATAGAAGGAACTACAAGAATAATCAAAAGAAAGGCAGGAATAATGGACCAGATACTTTCAATAAAGGTACCCTCAGAAAAGTGCTTATAGTAAAACCTAGAAAATAATGTACAAATCATAATATAAGAGATAAAAACAATCACAACCGTCATAATTATTATCACATGGTCATGAAGAAAAGAAAACTGTCTCATCAAAGGTGAACAAGGATCCTGAAAGCATAAAGACATTCATCTTGGCATTATAACTAAGAAATTAATAGAACATTAGAGTTAAGTTTACAAGACCTTAGATGAGTGTGAGCCGGAAAAGGAGAGTCGTGTAATATCTCTAATCTTCCCCTATTGGGTGTTATTAAAGAACGAGTGGGGCAAAAGGAGTCCCACATAATAAACAAAAAGAAAAAAACCGAGAACAAGGTGATAACTCTACCAAGACTAGAAAGTATATTTCAAAAAACAAAACCATCTGGGTAATCACAATAACGACGAGGCATACCATTTAAACCTAAAAAATGCTGAGGGAAAAAAGTTAGGTTAACACCTAAAAATATAGCCCAAAACTGTCCCTTAAGGTAGTAAGGATTCATAAGTATCCCATAAGCATAAGGAAACCAGTGGGTAATACCAGCCATAATAGCAAATACAGCTCCTATGGAAAGGACATAATGAAAGTGGGCAACAACATAGTAAGTATCGTGTAAACTCACATCTAAAGAAGAGTTAGAGAGAATAACCCCTGTTAAACCTCCAACAGTAAAAAGAAAAATAAAGCCTAAAGACCAATAAAAAGAAGGAGTAAAATCAAGCTTACCCCCTAGTATAGTAGCCAACCACCTAAAAACCTTCACACCCGTAGGAACAGCAATAATCATAGTAGCCGCAGTAAAGTAGGCTCGAGTATCCACATCCAACCCTACAGTAAACATATGGTGGGCTCAAACAATAAACCCCAACACTCCAATGGAAATTATAGCATAAATCATCCCTAAAGCCCCAAAAGGTTCAAGTTTATTGCTGTAAAATCTAACAGTATGAGAAATAATTCCAAACCCTGGGAGAATCAAAATGTACACCTCAGGGTGACCAAAGAACCAAAACAGATGTTGGTAAAGAATAGGGTCCCCTCCCCCAACAGGGTCAAAAAAGGTCGTGTTAAAGTTACGGTCTGTTAAGAGTATAGTTAAAGCAGCAGCTAATACGGGTAAAGAAAAAGCCAGCAAGAACGAAGTGATTAACACAGACCACACAAACAAAGGAACATGAGACCAACTAAGCCCCACACTTTTTATGTTAAAAATAGTCACAATAAAATTAATAGCACCCAGAATAGAAGAAACTCCAGCAATATGGAGCCTAAGAATACCAAAGTCAACAGCAGGTCCCCTATGAAAAATACCATTAGACAAAGGAGGATAAACTGTCCACCCTGTCCCCACACCTGAGCCAACAACTGCTGAACTAATAAGAAAAGACAAAGAAGGAGGCAACAGCCAAAACCTCATATTATTAAGACGAGGGTAAGCTATATCAGTCGCCCCAATCATCAGAGGAACAAGCAAATTTCCAAAGCCTCCTATTATGATTGGCATAACTATAAAAAAAATTATTACAAAAGCATGAGCAGTTACTACAGAGTTATAATAGTCATAGTCCATCAAAAAATCCCCAGGCTGAGTAAGTTCCAAGCGAATCAGGGAGCTAAAACTAGTGCCAAGCAACCCAGACCACACACCAAAAATAAAATACAAAGTAGCAATATCCTTATGATTAGTAGACATCAACCATCGTCCAAT